GTTTATGAAACTTCTTACCCTCCGGATGGAAATAAAGAAAATTCGAAGTTAGAAATAGATAAAAAAGAAAAATCTCTCTTCTGGTTTGAAAAACCTCTTGTGACTATTCTTTTCGACTATAAACGATGGAATCGTCCATTTCGATATATAAAAAATGATAAATTTGAAAATGCTGTTAGAAAAAAACAAAGTATATTAATAATATAAAAATGAATACATAAGCTGAATACAATAAGATATAAGACGAGATTCGACCACCTCCTAAATATTTAATACTTTCTGCTACAAAAAAATTAAGAATACCCACCGCATTGGTAATTCCATCAATTATCCGTCGATCAAAAAAATAAGTTAATTCAGCTAATAATCTTATACCCCCAATTAAGGATATTCTATAAAAAGCATCTATGTAACCACGATTATATGACCAATTGTATATTATATTTATAATTTTTTCAAAAAAAAAATTTTTAGTAAAACTTTTACCAAATGAATTATGAAAATTCAAATTTTGTAAAGATGAATAAGCGGGCTTATAGAAGAAAAAGGCTATAAATATTCCGAAAAAAGCTATACTCACAGAAAAAGTTGCATTTTTAACAAATTCATACCAATTTTCCGAATCTTTTGAACTTTCATGTAACAAGTTTATAGACGGAGTTAACCATTTGTCTAATATATTAAAATCAATTGCTTCTTGATTGAATTGAGTGAACGGAATTCCTATGACTCCAACAAACAAAGTAAATAGGGATAACACAAACATCGGAAATAGCATAGTATTATCTGATTCATAGGGATACGAAAAAGTATTCTTAGTACCAAAATGGGGAATAGTAACAAAAGGACGCATCATTTTTGTTACATTACTATCAATTTGATATCTTGTTTTTTTCCAAAAAAAAGAAGACCTTTCATTATTATTCATTGTTAATAATGATAAGAAAGGAAAGTTGTTTTGAATTATTTTGGATCCTTCTTTACCCCATAATGATATTGAATAGAGGGAGTTATTTGTTTTTCCGCTGTAATTTTTAAAATAAAGGTTTAAATGTCCCTCAAAAGTAAGTAAGTAGATGCGAAACATATAAAATGCTGTTAATCCTGCTGTGGAACAGGCTATTATTGCGAAAATCGGTGAATACAACCAACTATCATTAAGAATTTCATCTTTGGACCAAAAGCAGGCAAGGGGTGGAATACCACAAAGAGAAAGGGTACCTAATAAAAAAGCATTTTTTGTAATTGGCACATGCTTTGTTAAACCACCCATAAGAACCATGTTCTGACTTTTATCTGGAGAATATCCAACAACCGATTCCATTGAGTGAATAATGGACCCAGATCCTAAAAACAACAACGCTTTTGAATAAGCATGAGTAATCAAATGAAATAAAGCAGCGCGATAAGACCCCATACCCAAAGCTAACATCATATAACCCAATTGCGACATTGTAGAATAGGCTAAACCTCTCTTAATATCTTTTTGAGCAAGAGCTAAAGTAGCTCCAAATAGTACTGTTATTATACCTATCAAAGCTATTAGATTCATGATGTAAGGTATTTTTATAAAAAGCGGAAGAAGCCGAGCGACAAGAAAAATTCCCGCTGCTACCATCGTAGCAGCATGTATAAGAGCGGAAATGGGGGTAGGCCCCTCCATAGCATCAGGTAACCATACATGAAGAGGAAATTGAGCAGATTTAGCAACCGCACCTGCAAATAATAGGACGGCGCACAAAGTAACAAATAATAAATTAACCTCATTATTATAAATCAAGTTATTGAATATTTTAAACAAATCCCGAAATTCAAAACTACCCGTTGTCCAATAAAGACCTAAAATCCCTAATAATAAACCAAAATCCCCCACGCGATTAGTTACAAATGCCTTTTGACAAGCATTCGCCGCAGTAGGTCGAGTGAACCAAAAACCTATTAATAGATAAGAACACATTCCAACCAATTCCCAAAAAATATAAATTTGGATCAAATTCGAACTAGTAACTAATCCCAACATTGACGTATTGAACAAACTCATATACGCAAAAAATCTCAAATATCCTTGATCATGAGACATATAATTGTCACTATAAATAAGAACCATAATTCCAACAGTCGTGATTAATATTGCCATAATACAAGTAAGTGGATCGATCAAGTAGCCCAACTCTAAAGAAAAATCATTATTGATAGTCCAAGACCATACATATTCATAGATATAACTACTATTTATTTGATCAATAGACAGATAAACTGAAAAAATCATAACTATACTTAACAATAAAACACTCGGAAAAGACCACATACGTCGAAGGTTTTTGGTTGCCGTCGGAAAAAGTAGAAGTCCCACTCCTATTAAGATAGGAATTGGAAGTGAGATGAAAGGTATGATCCATGAATATTGATACGTATATTCCATAAAAAAAGTATATTTAATTCCTAATTCATTTTTCTGATTCACCAGCTCTTATCTCTTTTCAAAAGGATCAGTTAATAAAAAATTTAAATATCCAAAAGTTAAATAGAATTTTCTTTTTCGATTCTTAATTATTTGCCAAATACTTCAAATATTTCAAGTCACGAAGTTTGAATTGTTCAAATAAGATGATCCACTGAAACTATTAATGAACACGCCTATTTATTTTAAGTAAAATATTGTGACAATATATAAACTGAAAATTCTCTTTATTATTATTTAGTATGCATTAAAAAAATTTCCCGCTATAGATCAAGAAGGAATAATTACACGAAAAACACGCTTTTATTTTGGTATCAATCATAAAAGACAGCCTACAAGTTGATCCAGTAAAATAAGACTTCTTTTTATTAAATTCCTTTATTACGAATCATTAAACAATTCATTTTTTTTTTGACAAAATAATATTATATATATTTTTTTTTCTTTGTTCCTAATCGAATAATTTTTCATTCTCGATAGTATATTAGGAGTATACTATAATTTAAAGAATAAATGGATAATAAATAAAATAGTAAAGAACAATTCGTTTTGAACAATAGATGTCTTTCACATCCAACTATAGCAATGAATAATCAATTATAATTTTTTAATGGCAGTTCCAAAAAAGCGCACTTCTATATCAAAAAAACGGATTCGGAAAAATATTTGGAAAAGCAAAGGGCGTCGGGCAGCGTTGAAAGCTTTTTCGTTAGCAAAATCTCTTTCAACGGGGAATTCACAAAGTTTTTTTGGGGACAAATCAAATAAATAATTAAACATTAAACATTGGAATAATCTGAATCGGTTTGACTCAAAAAACAGCCTAGTAGAAGTTGGTTTATAATTTTTATTATTTAATATAATTTTTTTTATATTATGAAAATTTATTATATATAATTATTTATATAATTGAATAATTTTAATTTATTAAAAAAAAAATTGTCACTAAAATATATATATTCAAATCAAAATAAACATTTTTTTTTAATCAAAGCAATTATTGGAATTTCCTAATGTTTTGAGCGGATGAATATGAAATTCCTTTTCCTTTTTTTAGGGTATGTAAAAAAAATAATAATAATAAATCTTTTCTTTACTCTATTATAAAATAGAAAATGGTACTTTTTTTTCTTGTTCAAAGAATAAAAATAAATACAAGGGTTGACCTTTCTTTTTCATATCTTTGTTTTATAATTTTCGGGATGGGGAAAATACGAATCCCCATCGCCCCAATAAACCCAAAATTTTTTGTTGAGTTTTATTTTATTATATATTTTCTATATTATAGAATATAGTTATATATATATAATATCGAAATATAGAAGATCAAATAGTATAGTAAACTGAAACTGTTTATTAAAAATTTAATGAGACGTTGAAACAATGACATTAGTTGATTAAGTTAAAACCTTATTTTAAAATTCTATGAACCCTTATTTCTTTTCTCTAAATCATTATTACTATTATAGAATATACCCCGCCGAATACATAATTAAATTGGTTTGCAAAATCCTAACACAAATTTTATACACAACGAAAACCCTTTAATACAAAGGCAAGATTTCTAGAAATTTATTGAGTGTAGTGCTGTGCTGAAATTGTGATCGATAAAAATATCCTATTTTAGGTTTTCATTGAAAAAATGAGATAAAAAAAATCATTAAAAAATGGAAATGAAAAATAACATTTTTTTTTTAATTATATCTACATATTGACACCCGAACTATCTAGTTACAACAGTTCCTTTTTGAAAGAGAATAAACTAGGCAAAATCCTATAAAAAAAACTATTGTTAAATAAATTAAGAAAATTGACACCTTAAATTATTATTGAAATAAATGAAAATTCAGAATAAATACATTACATATATAAATATTAAATAAATAAATGAAATCAGATAATAGAGATTTTTATTGGAAACGCTCAAATCCCCTATTGAATTTTTAATTCAATTTGAAAATTGAAAGATAAAGAGTTTTTTATCCCCTATAAATATTTTGTAAAAAATAGTACATTGAATTGAAAATTCTTCTATTTTTTCGATCTCGACGATTGAATAATAATAGGTTATTATGATTTCGAGAAAGCCGCTATGGTGAAATCGGTAGACACGCTGCTCTTAGGAAGCAGTGCTAGAGCATCTCGGTTCGAGTCCGAGTGGCGGCATGCCATTTTTTATTATAAAAAAGTTCTATAATATAATTAATTCAAGTCCCAAATATTAATTCAAATAATTGAATTGAGGGACCTTTTTTAATAATTTTTTTTTATGATATTTTCAACTTTAGAGCATATATTAACTCATATATCTTTTTCGGTCATTTTTATTGTCATTACAATTCATTTGATAACCTTATTAGTCGATGAAACCATAGGACTCTACGCTTCGTCAGAAAAGGGCATCATAGCTACTTTTTTCTGTATAACAGGATTATTAGTTACTCGTTGGATTTATTTGAGGCATTTACCATTAAGTGATTTATATGAATCATTACTATTTCTTTCATGGGGTTTCTCCATTATTCATATATTTACGTATTTTAAAAAATATAAAAACCATTTAAGTGTAAGCGCAATAACCGCGCCAAGTACTATTTTTACCCAAGGTTTTGCTACTTCAGGTTTTTTAACTGAAATGCATCAATCCCCACTATTAGTCCCCGCTCTCCAATCTCATTGGTTAATGATGCACGTAAGTATGATGCTATTGGGTTATGCATCTCTTTTATGTGGATCATTATTTTCAGTAGCTCTTATAGTGATTACATTTCAAAAAGCTATAAGAATTTTTGGTAAAAACAATAATTTAGTAAATGCGTTATTTTCCTTTGATGAGATCCAATACATGAACGAGGGGAACAATGTTTTAAGAAACACTTCTTTTTTTTCTTCGAAGAATTATTATAAGTCTCAACTTATTCAACAATTAGATCATTGGAGTTATCGTATTATTAGTCTAGGGTTTATCTTTTTAAGCATAGGTATTCTTTCAGGGGCAGTATGGGCTAATGAGACATGGGGATCATATTGGAATTGGGACCCAAAGGAAACTTGGGCATTTATTACTTGGACCATATTCGCAATTTATTTACATACGCGAACAAATCACAATTTTAAAGGTGTAAATTCTGCAATTGTGGCCTCTATGGGTTTTCTTATAATTTGGATATGCTATTTTGGGGTCAATCTATTAGGGCTAGGGCTCCATAGTTATGGTTCATTTACATTAACATCTAATTGAATTCATTCAAGAAAGGGCCTGACGAACACAAACATGGGAGAGTATAGATAAGAAAACTGTGTGTAAGACATCGAGAACCCTTTGAATCACTACATTACTTGATTCAAATGGTTCTCACAAAAGCCAAATTTATGAGGAAGTCCAATTCATTTTTTTATTTAACTTAAGAAAAAAGACTTCTTTTTTTATTGTGCAACGAACGATTTAAAAAATAATTATTAATTTATTGTTATTGCTGTTTCATTTTTTTTATGAAAACTATCTAGCAAAATAATTAGATAAAATAGCTTCGACCTTGTCAACTGATAGTGAGAAAACAAAATCTGGATAAATACCAATACCTATGACAGGTATAAGGATAGAGATCGCAACAAACAACTCTCGCGGTCCCGAATCAAAAAAATAAGAATTTTGAGCATTAAAAAGCTTGTATCCATAGAACATTTGGCGTAACATAGATAATAAATAAATGGGAGTTAATATAATCCCAATTGCCATTACCAAAGTAATTAGTATTTTTGTCATTAAAAGATATTTTTGGCTGGTAATTATTCCAAAAAATACTATTAATTCTGCAACAAAACCGCTCATACCCGGCAATGCAAGGGAAGCCATCGATAAGATACTGAAAGTCGTGAATATTTTTGGAATTGGGATAGCCATTCCGCCCATTTCATCGAGATAAACAAGACGTATTCTATCATAACTTGTTCCCGCCAAGAAAAAAAGCGCAGCACCAATAAATCCATGAGAGATTATTTGTAAAATAGCTCCATTGAGTCCCGTATCGCTTATAGAACCAATTCCTATAATTATGAAACCCATATGAGAGACGGAGGAATAAGCGATTCTTTTTTTTAAATTGCGTTGACCCGAAGATGTTGAAGCTGCATAGATTATTTGAATTATGCCTACTATGATCAACCAGGGTGAAAAGATAGAATGGGCGTGGGGTAATAATTCCATATTGATCCGAACCAATCCATATGCTCCCATTTTTAATAAGATTCCGGCTAGAAGCATACAAGTACTGTAATGTGCCTCTCCGTGGGTATCTGGTAACCATGTATGTAAGGGTATAATCGGTGATTTGACAGCAAAAGCAATAAGAAATCCGATATAGAATAGTATTTCCAGTGCTATAGGATACGATTGATTAGCTGATGTTTCAAAATTTAAAGTTGGTTCATTAGAACCATATAAACCGATACCCAGAACTCCCATTAACAAAAAAATGGAACCTCCCGCAGTGTACAAAATAAACTTTGTAGCTGAATACAACCGTTTCTTTCCTCCCCACATCGATAGAAGTAGATAAACGGGAATTAATTCTAACTCCCACATGATAAAAAATAGTAAGAGGTCTCGAGCAGAAAATGATCCTATTTGACCGCTATACATTGCTAACATTAGAAAATGGAATAATCGGGAATCTCGAGTAACTGGCCAAGCCGCTAAAGTAGCTAAAGTGGTGATAAACCCCGTCAGTAAAATGGGTCCTATGGAAAGTCCATCGATTCCCAATCTCCAGTAAAAATCCAAAAAAGGGATCCATTTATAATCCTCCGTCAGTTGGATTAATGGATCGTCTAATTCAAAATGATAACAAAATGCATAGGTTGTTAGAAGGAGCTCGAGTACACAGATACATATAGTATACCATCTCATTACTTTATTTCCTCTATGAGGGAAAAAGAAAAGTAATAAACCCGCAAATATTGGAAAAACTACAACTATTGTTAACCAAGGAAAATAATTCGTAGTAAAAACAAGATACACTTGGACTAAAAAAACCCATGTTCGAAAATGAAATAAAAAAAATATATATGTATATTTATTTTCGAGCACGAGTTTTTGTCGGTAAAAAAGAAATCAAATGTATTCAAGGGGGCTTTTATAGAACGTATCAATAAGCTAGACCCATGCTTCGAGTTGTTTCATGCCATAAATAAACGCGAACACTCAAGAAATCCGTCGGACAGGCAGATTCACATCTCTTACAACCAACACAGTCTTCTGTTCTTGGAGCCGAAGCTATTTGCTTAGCTTTACATCCGCCCCAAGGTATCATTTCTAATACATCTGTGGGGCAAGCTCGGACACATTGAGTACACCCTATACATGTATCATAAATCTTTACTGAATGTGACATTGGATCTAGAAATTTTTTTTAAGACTATAAATTTTCGATCGAGTAAATTTGTAAATGAATTATATATTTAGATACCAGATGAGTCAATAATTTATCAGAATTTTTATAATCAATCTACTTTCAGATTAACTCATGCGATAGGGCCAAGATACTTTGATTTTTTACGTTTTCGCAAACATGATCATGGATTAAGTATCATACAAATAATATTACTTGATGAATATCAGAATTTATCTGATAAATAAATACTACTTATTCAACAAATTCGATTGATTGATACGAGTTGATTTTCTGTTACGATAAATTGACGAAACAATAGCTGGGCCAATAGCTGCTTCAGCGGCTGCAATAGCTATAACAAAAATTGAGAAAATATTCCCTTTTAATTGGCGACTATCAAAAAAATCAGAAAATGTTACAAAATTCATATTAACTGCATTCAGTATAAGCTCAAGACACATAAGGGCTCTAACCATATTTCGGCTCGTGATCAATCCATAGATACCGATAGAAAATAAATAGGCACTTATAACAAGTACATGTTCGAGCATGATTGACCAACTCCTTATCAATTCCGATTCATTTCAATATGAACAAAAATTTAATAGATTCAATTCAATTGACAAAAAAAAAGTACAGAACAAGGGAATATATTGGTAATCGATCGAATCAAAGAATTTTTATTTTATTTAGACAGAAACAATCTTCAAATAGAATTGAAGGGAAATGTGTGTGATAACATAGAACAAAGTTTAATTTATGCTATTTCTAACTAAAGATTTATTACTCGCGAGCCACGGCAATTGCGCCGATCAAAGCAGCTAAAAGAATGATCGAAATGAGTTCAAATGGAAGAAAAAAATATGTTGATAAATAAATTCCAATTTGTTGACTATTACTTATTAAATCTTGTTCTATAATCTGGTTTGATCTTGTAGTCCAAATAATCCCATACCATGACGTATCTACAATAGTAGTCATTAGTGAAACAAAAATACTTGTACAAACCAGAAAAGTAACTCCACTCCCAACGGTCAAAAGATTAAAATCTTTGGAATATTCTGAACCCTTCATGAACATCACAGCAAATATGATTAAAACATTTATAGCTCCCACGTAAATAAGGAGTTGCGCAGCAGCTACAAACTGGGCGTTTGCTAGAATATAGAATAAGGATATAGAAACAAGAACCAGTCCCAACGAAAAAGCAGAATAAATGGAGTTGTTAAATAATAGTACTCCCATACTTCCTAATATAAGACCTGATCCCAACAAGACTACAAGAAAATCATGTATCGGTCCAGGCAAATCCATTATATGTAGTAAAAAAAGAGATAAATAAATCTAAAAGTTTTTCATGACCTTATTGATCTGACCGGGAAAAAAAATAGATAATCAATTCCTAATTCAATCTTAAGGGGTGTGAATTCATGTAGGTACAGTTATTGTATTAATCTTAGTCTTGATCGGAAAGAGTCGAGTAGATTGAAACTATATATTTCGAAATATATAGTTTCAATCTAAATTGAAATCTAAATTAAGCTGCAATTCTCATGAATCAATAGTTTGGATTTGTAGGTAGTGACCAAACAAACAAAACTAAAGAAACCTCATTTCTTTAGATCAAAACATAACCTTAGTAATTTCCAATTACTCTTTAATCAAGGGATTTACTTATTTTAGACTGAAATTTGAGGCGAATTCAAAATTGTTCTAATTGTATAATCATCAACTACTGACATTGGTAAACGACCCAAAGAAATTTGATTATAATTTAATTCGTGACGATCATAAGTAGAAAGTTCATATTCTTCAGTCATTGATAAACAATTTGTTGGACAATATTCAACGCAGTTACCACAAAATATACAGATCCCGAAATCAATACTGTAATTAAGCAATCGTTTCTTTCGAATATCCGTTTCCAATTTCCAATCAACAACGGGGAGATCTATAGGACATACACGAACACATACTTCACAAGCAATGCATTTATCAAATTCAAAATGGATTCGACCGCGGAACCGCTCCGATGCGATTAGTTTTTCGTAAGGATATTGAATAGTTACAGGCAAACGATTTGCATGGGATAAAGTAATCATGAAACCTTGACCAATGTACCTTGCAGCTCGTACTGTTTGTTGACCATAATTCATGAACCCAGTTACCATAGGGAACATATTGTAATATCTCTAAAGAATTTTATGTTTGTTTCTTTCTCTTGTTTGAGCAAGTCGTGAATATAGAATATGGTATTCCTTTACAGTGAAAAGAGTTGAAAAGAAGTTGTTAATAATAGATTACCGAGAGATATAGGTAAAAGAAATTTCCATCCGAGATTTAATAGTTGGTCTATTCTTAGTCGGGGTAAAGTCCATCTTGTTGCTATAGAAATGAACAAGAACAAATAAGTTTTAGCTAATGTAATAAAGATACTAATTGTCATTCCAAAGACTTCATATGCTTTATTTATTTCAAAAAGTTCATAACCGAATATGTATGGAATAGAGATATCCCAACCACCCAAGTAAAGAACAGTTACAAATAACGAAGAAACTAATAGATTTAGATAGGAAGCAACATAAAATAAACCAAATTTGATACCCGAATACTCGGTTTGATAACCCGCTACTAATTCTTCTTCTGCTTCTGGTAAATCAAAAGGTAATCTCTCGCATTCTGCTAAGGAAGAAATTAGAAAAATAACAAACCCTATAGGTTGACGCCACAAATTCCACCCCCAAAAACCATATTTTGATTGAGCCTCAACTATATCAACTGTACTCGAACTGTTAGATAATCATAGTCGGTAATAACATCACTGTTCTCATCGCTATTACAGAACCGTACATGAGATTTTCACCTCATACGGCTCCTTGAGGGCCATAAATAAATCTAAGGAGCGTGTCGGGATTATTTATCTTGATATGTCTTTTTGTAGAATAGTATAGGATAAAAATCTATCGTGTGTCCCCAAATTAACCCAATAGAATTCTGTCTGTTCTAATAATAAACAAAAAGGGTACTTCTGAATTGATCTCATCCTTTAATAAAAAAAAATTTCTTTGTTGAGTAATAACTTAATTCTTCACTAAAATACTATTTATTATAAATATCAATAACCCATCGTTTTCAATTACGAAAAAAAAAATTGGCTATTCCATTAGTTCATGAATTCGGACACGAATTCTATCTCTATGAATAGGGAGATAGGAAAGAAATGAATAGAGGAATAGATGGAGATAAGAAACAATAAAAAAGATCTCTTTTTTTGTTGCAATTGGATTCTTTCCATTTTTTTTTTTTTTTTTTTCGTTCCTATTCTTCTTTCTGACAAAAAGGGGACTTACAAAATAAGGGATTATTTCGTTTCCGATAGTCATTTATTTAATGGGTGGATAGGCGCATACTCTGGATCGGAATCGTGGGGAGTACTGCCTGATCATTTCTACAAACTTAAAGCCCCAATTCGTATTCTTTTTATATTATGCATTTTGCAAAAATGTCCTTCTCTCTCTTTTGGATAATTTTGAAAATCTCCATTACTAATCCTTTGTATATCTTGGTGTTTCTAACCATCCACTCATTTTTGCTCAATCGGCCGTGTTATGGTAATACATATATGGTAGTACATACAAATAATAGTGAAAACTCAATCCGGTTGATCTTTTGAGTCCGCTTCAAGACAGGATAACTAGTCAACCAATCTTGGGATAAAGGCTCTCTTGTGCCTATGTTTATTTCTGCTTAACTCTTATACATAGAAAATGAGACTCAATATTTTGACTGCTAATTTTTATTTTTATAAGCTGTTTTCTTTCACTCATATAACTATCTGATTTAGTTCATTAATCCGAATTATGAATATAAAAATGAAGATATCTATTCAATTCATTTCACCCCTTTTCTGGAAAAAAAAGTGGGAGAAGTTTATGTCTCAACGAATCACACGTAGAGATATTGATAATACACATAGAGTTAATGGTATTTCATAACTAATTGATTGAGCAGCAGCTCGTAGACCACCTAAAAAGGAATATTTATTATTGGATCCATATCCTGACATAAGAAGTCCGATGGGAGCAACACTTGAAATGGCAATCCATAAAAAAACACCGATATGGAGATCGGCTAAAACAAGGTGATAACCAAAAGGAATTACTGAATAGCTTAGTAAAATTGATATGACTGCTATGGATGGTCCGATACTGAATAAACGAGTATCACCTCTAGATGGAAGCAGATTTTCTTTAAAAAGTAGTTTTGTACCATCTGCTAAAGCTTGAAGAACTCCCAAAGGACCAGCATATTCAGGTCCAATACGTTGTTGTATCCCTGCGGATATTTCTCTTTCTAACCATACAATTACTAGTACGCCTATTGTGATTCCCAATACAGTAGTCAAAATAGGGACAAGCACCCATAGAATTCCATAGACTTCTTTTAAGAATTCCAATCTCGAAAAAGAATTGATATCTTGTACTTGTGATGTATCAATTATCATTTTAACGATCAACTTCTCCCATAATGATATCTATGCTACCTAGTATTGTCATAATATCAGCCAATTTCATTCTTTTAACTAACTGAGGAAGAATTTGCAAATTGATAAAACCCGGTGGGCGAATTTTCCATCTCCAAGGAAAACCACCCTGATCCCCTATCAAAAAAATGCCCAATTCCCCTTTTGGGGCTTCGACTCTCACATAAAGTTCTTGTTTCGCCAATTCAAAAGTTGGCGAAGGTTTTTTACTAATGAATCGATAGTCAAAGTCATTCCATTCCGGAGACCTTCCTCGATCAAAAGATCGTATTTCTAAATTTTCATAAGGCCCCCCTGGAATTCCTTCCAAAGCTTGTTGAATAATTTTTATGGATTCCGTCATCTCACCAAGTCTGACTAAATAACGAGCTAATGAATCTCCTTCTTTTTGCCACTGAACTTCCCAATCAAATTCGTCATAACACTCATAATGATCAACTTTACGAAGATCCCATGGTATTCCGGAAGCTCGCAGCATTGGTCCTGATAACCCCCAATTTATTACCTCTTCTCCAGAAATAACGCCTACTCCCTCAACTCGTTCTAAAAAAATAGGATTTTGGGTAATAAGTTTTTGATATTCAGCAACCCCTGTCAAAAAATAATCGCAGAAATCCAAACATTTATCTATCCAGCCATGAGGTAGATCAGCTGCGACTCCCCCGATACGAAAAAAATTATGCATCATTCTCATACCGGTGGCTGCTTCGAATAGATCATATACTAATTCTCTTTCTCTGAAAATATAGAAGAAGGGAGTCTGTGCGCCAATATCCGCCATAAAAGGGCCAAGCCATAACAGATGAGAAGCTATACGACTCAACTCCAACATAATTACTCTGATATAGCTGGCTCTTTTAGGTACTTGAATATTTCCCAACTGTTCTGGACCATTTACGGTTATTGCTTCTGTGAACATAGTAGCTAAATAATCCCAACGTGTTACATAAGGTAGATATTGTATAATTGTTCGGTTTTCTGCAATTTTTTCCATCCCCCTGTGTAAATAACCCAATATTGGTTCACAGTCAATAACATCTTCACCATCCAAAGTAAGGATGAGTCGAAGAACACCGTGCATTGATGGGTGGTGAGGTCCCATATTGACTATCATGAGGTCGTTTCTTGTAGCTGGTCCATTCATAAGTTTTTCCTCGATTCATCTTTCCATGAATTGCTGAAAATGAAAATAAGTTCATAAAAATTCAAGATCTAATAAATCAAATAATTCAAAATTACTTTGAAAATTACTGAGTTTTTGACTCCCGAATATCCAATTGATTAATTAATTCTTTATAACGCATTTTATTTTTCTTTGATAAATAAGAAAGTAATCGTTGGCGTTTTCCGAGAATTTTACGTAGACCTCTTTGAGATAAATAGTCTTTTTTGTGCAATTCCAAATGTGAAGTAAGTCTTCGTATCTTATTGGTGAAATTGACTACTTGAAATTCAACAGATCCTCCATTTTCTTTTTTTTCTTCTTGCGAAATAACTGAGCTGAATGAATTTTTTACCATAAAATGAAATCTCCTTCCCCTCCTTTTTTCTTTTTTTAGAAATTATTATTGATCAGTAATAATAATGTTACTCATTTTAATTTGATATACACAATAATCTTAATTTGATTAAGAATTTCTATTCTTTTTTTTTTTTTTAATAAAATTTATCAATCCAATTTTTTGAAAAAATTGGATTCAGATAGGTATACAAAAGGCTGGTATATTTCGGCACGCACAAAAAATATTTAGACTTAAATTAAAATTTAAAATGAAATAAGAATATTTTATTGATTCATTTCGAAATCTAATAGATACGTCATTGAATTAAATTAATATCATCTATCAGAATGTAAGACAGTGCCATATGTGTATTTCTTTGTCTTCATATACCAGAGTACGGGCAATATAGGAAAAATGTAGCATTAACGAATTTTCAATTGTGGATACATATGGATCCTTAGCATACTAAAACGACTGCTATTATTGGTATCAAACCAATAACGATTCATACAAGCTAAATCTTCTAATCGATAATTGGGCCAAAGAAAGAACTTTAATTTATTTAGTTTATTTTTATATCTATCAAGATGTTTGCTTCTTTTATCTAAAACTTGATCATCCGTTTTCACCTTATTGGCATTGTAAAATGCTGTATTTCTATGGATATCATTTCTATTCCGAGAATTGAAACAAATTAGAATTCTGAACTCTCTACGACCTCTAGGGGATAAGATATTTTCCGGAACAAGCAAATCATAATGATTGCTGGTTCTATTTTCATTCGTTTTTTGATGTATTGCAATGGATTCAGCAAAACTCTTTTTATCAGGATAGCCTTTTTCTTGATATCTTTGATTAATTTGGTACTTATTCTTATGAACTAATGAAATACCTATGGTTTGAGACATAATAAATTGTCCATCATTTTTTACAGACAGACGAACCGGTTCGATAATCAATATTCCCCTTTTCATTAATTCTGTAAGAGTTAAATCCTTCTGAACTATCAGAATATCCAGACTCATTTCTCTCCTTTGAATAGAGGATATAGCAATTTCTCTGGGATTTATCAGTCTAAGCAGGAGACAATATACTTTGATATTATTGATCATTCTTTGATTTACGGAATCATCCCATCTCAATTGAAAACGAAAATATCTTTTTAGGAAGAAATCAAGCTCCGCTTCCGTGTTTTTCTTGTATTGCTTTTTATTTATACGTTTTTTCACATCTGCTCCCGCGGAATCTTCTTGAACATATTTTTTGTGGTTTGAGAGAGCTGATTCAAGATCCTCTTCGGCCACAGATTCCTTTTCTCCTTTATTTACATTTTCTAATTCAAGAGTTTTTGCCTTCGCTGATATAAAAAGAGATCTTTTTTTATTTCCAATTCGTTTTTGATTTTTACTAAAAATTGCATTTCCATTCAAATTTAAAAGAAGTGATTTGATTGGTATGATCCACGGATTAATCTTATATGCATTATAAAGTATCAAAAATTCTGGAAAGAACCAAAGTTCCAGATTCGATATGGAAGGACTTAGTATTTCTTCATTCATTCTCATCCAATCAAAAAAGATTTTTTTTTTATTGTTGGATGGGTTGATTTCTTGATCTTGATTAATTGTGAGATAAAAAAAATCTTTCTTATCGATTTTTTCAATTAGTTGAAAATTATTAACCCCAGTTTTAGTATTTTTATTACTGTTCGTGTCAGCCTCAATATTGATCCAGGCTCCAATATCGGCCTTATTTTTAAGACAAAAATGCAGCATTCTCCAATCAAAATATTTTCTATCCGGATTTTTTTCGAGATCTATAATATCATCTTCTACTAGATAATTATTGATAGGGATACCCGTCAGTATATCAAAAAATTTCCAGTTATCTGTGTTGTACTTATAAGAACTTTCTTGATTATTTTTTACTTGTACTGGTAATTCATAAATATATGAATCTTTATTATCTTCATAATTAATAGATTTATATGATAAAAGATCATATATATATTTTTTTTTAATATTATCTTTTTTATTCGGTAATGAGTAGTGTGTTTCAAAAGAATTTTGTTTTTTGTAATCAATTAATCGGTTTTGTTCATATGAAGAACATTGGTTAAAATCTTTATTTTTGGCCATACGATCTTGATTGACTCTATTTCGCCATTTTTGTGGTAGTAATTTTGCCCATCTAATCGGATATAAATCGTACTGATAATGACCCCTTAACCAGTTTTTCCATTGATTCATTCCAGAATTTTGAAGATTCTTTTGTTTTAAGTCGGAATGTAATATTTCTTGTGCTCCAACAACTTCAACAAAATAATCCTGTATTTCATTCTTAAGAAAAAGAGATGTTCCGTGATAGTGAAAGACAGGTCTTAACTTAGATAAGTTAATAATTTGTGTTTGTGATAATTTGTAAAATAAATATGCTTGCGACAAGTATGATAAGTCACAAAAGAGCTTTCCATTCTTATTACTAATATTGGAAAGTGACTTTTTTATAGTTGAAATAAAGTGAATTAGACTTTGATTTGTTTTATCAATTCTTTCTTGATTTGCTTCATTATTGGAAATGGATTTAGTCAAATTTTTTTTTATTGATTCAATAAAAAGTTGCACATTAATCCTCGGGATATTAATCATACGTTGAAAGATATTTATGTATATGTTTTCAACGAAAAATTTTATAAAATGATGCGATTTACGAATTAATCGTACATTTCTTTTTTTTAATATCTTTAAAATATTTTTCTGAGATTCTAATATTTTATCATCATAACTTATTTTGTTAGCACTAATATTTAGTTCTGGATTTATAAACTCTTTTTTCGTGTCTTTTCTAATTTTTTCAATTTTTTTTAGTATGGTGTTTGTTCTATCAGTCAGATCTTTCATTTTTTTTTCTCTCAATGAAAAATTTGTCCAATCGATAGATCGAATTATACTGGACGAGCCTTGGATCATTCGATTACTTATTATCGAATTTTTTTCGTTTTTCGCTTCATTCAACTCGTATATTTCTTTCAATTCAAATAATCGAATTGGGTTTCTTTGTGAAAGTTCTTGTATTATTTGTTTTATAAATAAAATGTTTTTGATGACCCATTTTTTTGTTTCTTTTGAGATATTTATAAACAAGTTTGTTCTTTCTTTTAAAACTCTTAGAATTATAAAACCCTTCTTTTTCCATTTTTTAATTTTTTTTTCGAGTTCTTTTATTAAAATGGGTTCAAAAAACGAAAGTTGTTTTCGGGGAGAACCAAAAGGCAGTTCAGCTTCCATTCCCCAAACTGTTAAAAAACAAAAATCATTTTTTTGTCCTTTCTTTTTTATTGAATCTTTATTAGGGGATTGTAACCTAGATGTGTGCCACGGTTTCAGACGAAAAGGAAATAAGATCTTTATTTGAATACCGTCTGTTAACCAGTTTTTTGGAAATTCTTTTTCTGATAATTGAACACCATTATAGGTGCATTTTACATGCATTTCTTTATTCCAATTTTTAAAATCCTCGGACCATTCAGGAAATTGAAATAATAGCATACGGATAATATTTTTAGCTATTATCAATGAGGGTAAGACAATATATTTTCTAA